TGTAAATGTGAAATACTCATATAAATTATAAAAGTACAAATGTGGGAGAGATCAAGAAGATGCAGGGTAATTTATCTGATTGGCTAGTCAAGCATGAGCTAGTTCATAGATCTTTGGGCTTTGATTACCAAGGAATAGAGACTTTACAAATAAAAACTGAGGATTGGGACTCCATTGCTGTCATTTCATATGTATATGGTTATAATTATTTACGCTCCCAGTGCGCTTATGATGTAGCACCGGGTGGATTTTTAGCTAGTGTGTATCATCTTACGAGAATACAGTATGGTATAGATAAACCTGAAGAGGTATGCATAAAAGTCTTTGTCCCAAGGAATAATCCTAGAATACCATCTGTTTTCTGGGTTTGGAGAAGTGCGGATTTTCAAGAACGGGAATCGTATGATATGTTGGGAATCTTTTATAATAATCATCCACGCCTTAAACGTATTTTGATGCCTGAAAGTTGGATAGGCTGGCCCCTACGTAAGGACTATATTACTCCAAATTTCTATGAAATACAAGATGCTCATTGAATGACAAGAAACTAATGTTAACTTATATAACAATGACACTACTTCAGAATTTATTCAAGTCAAGGAATATTTTTACGTCCTGTTTCAGATGAAACAGAGTAAATGGACTCTAATTCGTATTCTAGACGGGCTAAAAGCTAAAAAGGGGCTTCAATTCTCCAATTTGTATGCATTTCGTATGAGCAAAAAAAAAACAATAGAATAGGATGAATCAAAAGAGTTCTATACCATGTACCATGAACTTTGTACCGCGCATATTAATATTACTTAGAGGGATCTCAGGAAGTAAAATATAATTAAGTAAAGTATAAGTAGGAATGAAAAAATAAAATAAATATAAAAACAAAATTAAGAAATACAAAAGGATCAGATTTTATCTGTACTGTGTTTGAAATACATTCTGTTTATTTCTATCTTTCAACTCCTTTAGACTTTTAAGTTTTTTAACCAACCCTTTAACTTTTTAATTTTAGATAACGGTAAAAAAAAAAAAGAGAGCATAATCCCATTTTATTCTTTACCAGACATCTATTTTACCCCATCTCAAAAATGGAAATATATCCATACACTATACCATATATCTTATATACCTAGATGAATATAATTTAGGTATACATATATATAATTAAATTATATAATTAAATTCTAATGCTAGAGGCTATTAATGATAATGAATATATATCTCGATTAGTCTCGATTAATTTGTATTAATCATTATTTGATCCATTATTTACGTGTCAGGAACCAGATTTGAACTGGTGACACGAGGATTTTCAGTCCTCTGCTCTACCAACTGAGCTATCCCGACCTTTTCCCCCGCATTATCCTAGTAGAGCACTTTATCTATATCAATCAAAGGGACTAAAAAAGTAAGAAAGTATTAAAAAATCTTACCCAGCCCCTGAATTTATTAGATAAAAAAAAGGATAAGATAAAAAGTAGTTAAGAAGTATAGTTAAGTTAGTAATAAAATATAGGCTTTTATTGGGGATAGAGGGACTTGAACCCTCACGACTTTTAAAGTCGACGGATTTTCCTTTTACTATAAATTTCATTGTTGTCGGTATTGACACGTAGAATGGGACTCTCTCTTTATTCTCGTTCGAATAATCGGTTTTTCAAAAGATCTATCAGACTTTGGAATGAATAATTTGATCATTTAATATTCGATTCTTCCTCCAACTTCGATTGAAATATCGAATGGAATAGATTCACAATGATTCTTAAATTTTTCATATATAATGGATTTGGGCTGCGATTAATCAATCGTTTACTATGTGAGTATGTATATTATATCTACATATATAGGGCGGGTATCTTTTCAATAATTTTGATAGAAGGATTCCGGCTACTAGCGCATGTAACGTAATCAACTCCATTTGTTAGAACAGCTTCCATTGAGTCTCTGCACCTATCCTTTTTTTTATTGTAGTTTAATTTTGATATTATTAAAATAATATTAAAACTATAAATTACAAATTAAACCCTCCTTTTTTGAAAAAAAAAGATTTGGCTCAGGATTGCCCATTTTTAATTCCGGGGTTTCTCTGAATTTGGAAGTTATCACTTAGCAGGTTTCCATACCAAGGCTCAATTTAATCAAGTCCGTAGCGTCTACCGATTTCGCCATATCCCCTTTTGTGACAGGATCTAGTTGTAATTCTATTCAACTCTTTTATTTATTTATCTTGTAATCGTTGCGTTGAATTCATTATCTAATGATTCTTATATCTAAAAAATGTTATGCCACTTTTTTCGCCATCCTCTATCATTTTATTTTCATTGTTTTTCATCGTATTGAATGAACCATATTTAGTTCTAATCAGACATGATTCTATCATTAGATGTGTCCCCAATTCAATATGAATAGATATATCCTACATATATATGTCTCCTCTCTTCTTTTTGAGTTTAAAAGCGCGATTCGTAATACTGGAAGGATCGATACCCATTACTTTTTTCGCCCTATCTTCTATGAATGAAAACAAAGGAATGTCTTATTCTAATTATAACTTGATTATAACTTGAATTGTATCTTTTATCTTTTCTTAGGCTGGATTCACTATCATTATATAATAATTTATAGAATATACAATATAATTAATTAGCATAATTTGGTATAACTGCTCTAAGAAAGAATTAGACTTTTCTAAAACTAAAATAATAATATCAAATTAATATTATATTATTATTAAGTAATAATATGGAAATATTATCTATTTTATAGTATTATAATTAAGTATCTATTTATAGTATAAATAGATACTTAATTATAATTTAAATATTATTTTCAAAATAATAAATATTAATTAATTTAGTTTAATTAATAGCTGATATATCAAATATGGTAGTTTCCGGAATCCCTATTCACTATTTCTATTTCTGCTATGTGAGCGTGAGCCCGCTTAGCTCAGAGGTTAGAGCATCGCATTTGTAATGCGATGGTCATCGGTTCGATTCCGATAGCCGGCTTTTATCTATCGATTTTTCCATGATTGATAATCTCTTCTCCCCCCTTTCTTCAAATATAGGTCGCGGATCTATTATATCGTATTAATATGAATAAAAAATGGATTGGAGTGGAACAATTAGATCTCTCACAAAATAAATAATAAAACAGAGACTTAACTTCCTTACTATCATATACAAAAAATCTAGATATTGATACAATGCATTCCATTCTATTTTCATTCTACTGAAGTATTGTATACTTCAGTAGATTTAGCCTTGAATTGTTTATCCTTTAGTTCAGTCTTAATTTATATTTTTATTTAAAAATTTTAATAAAATAAAAAAGGAGTTTTATGTCTCGTTACCGAGGGCCTCGTTTCAAAAAAATATGCCGTCTGGGGGCTTTACCTGGATTAACTAGTAAAAGGCCTAGATCTGGAAATGATCTTAAAAACCAATTGCGTTCTGGGAAAAGATCGCAATATCGTATTCGTCTAGAAGAAAAACAGAAATTGCGTTTTCATTATGGTCTGACAGAACGACAATTACTTAGATATGTACATATCGCTGGAAAAGCCAAAGGGTCAACGGGTCAGGTTTTACTACAGCTACTTGAAATGCGTTTGGATAACATACTTTTTCGATTGGGTATGGCTTCAACCATTCCTGGAGCCAGACAATTAGTTAACCATAGACATATTTTAGTTAATGGTCGTGTAGTAGATATACCAAGTTATCGTTGCAAACCCCGAGATATTATTACTACGAAGGATAAACAAAAATCAAAAGCTCTGATTCAAAATTATATTGCTTCATCGCTCCGCGAGGAATTGCCAAAACATTTGACTATTGACTCATTCCAATATAAAGGATTAGTAAATCAAATAATAGATAGTAAGTGGATTGGTTTGAAAATAAATGAGTTGTTAGTCGTAGAATATTATTCCCGTCAGACTTGAACCTAATAAAAAAAACAAAGAAAGGTTCAGACAATTTGACTTTATACCATACCCTTTTTGTCGAAGGAAATCTATTTAAGAGCCGTGATCCACATTTTTCTTATTCACGTATCACAAATAGATCTGCAGTAATATTTTTTTATTTTTTAGTTTTCTCATATTTGTATTTTACGTACCACAGTAATGTAATTAGGAATAGAGAATCTCTTCAAATAAAGTTCTTACTTACTGTTGGAATAATGCTATCCATTGTTATTTTATTTGATACATTGTGGTCGGTAACGTTGGTGACTCGATAGAAACGGAAAGAGAGGGATTCGAACCCTCGGTAAACAAAAGCCTACATAGCAGTTCCAATGCTACGCCTTGAACCACTCGGCCATCTCTCCTTCATAATCTTATTATTGGTCAGAAACCGAGTGAAGTGAATAGCGAGTCATTCATATTAGTACACTACGGGTACGACCAATCAATGGTTCCATAGGAATAAAAGATTCCTTTCAACTTTCATAATTTCTCCACAGCAATTTCCTTAATGGATTTTTCTATTTCAATTGTATGATACATACGCTTTATGCAAATCAAAGAGATGGTTACTCTCCTCGATTTTTTCATGGAATCATTATTCCTTTCTTTATTTTTCCTCTTTTCTTTTTTCTTTTGATTATAACTAAATCAAAACTTTTCGAGTTACCAGAATCTATAGTAAAATAAAGTCCTTGGTTAGTCAACTTAGATAAAATTGTACATAGTTCCTACAAATTTCTCAGTATACTACTAAATTTGTAGGAAATCCAATCTGATTCAAATATTTCATATCTCATCCCCCCTATCCAAAAGGGCACAGGAAGATCCACATCTTTTTTAGAATTAGTCTATTTTTATGATATTTCGTACTACTGTACAATTTTGTGGAATCATTTTCTTTTGTGAAAATGGGAAGAATTATAGAATGGATTAATTATGCCTAGATCCCGGATAAATGGAAATTTTATTGATAAGACTTCTTCAATTGTAGCCAATATCTTATTACGAATAATTCCGACAACTTCAG